TTGCTGGCTTATTTGGCAAAGAAAAATAGAGTACGTTATAAGAAATTAATAAGTCAGTTGGATATTCGGGAGAAGTAATTTAATCGTTCGAATTTTTTTTCTTATTTTATTAGTAGTCTTATAGTAGTCTTAGATTTTGCATTTTGATGAGCCTCGTTTTGAGGAATTCATGGAATAATGAATTAAGGAAGAAAAAAGAATATGAGTCTACCGTTTACAAGAAAAGACCTAATGATAGTCAATATGGGCCCTCACCACCCATCAATGCATGGTGTTCTTCGACTGATCGTTACTCTCGATGGTGAAGATGTTGTTGATTGTGAACCCATATTAGGCTATTTACACAGAGGAATGGAAAAAATCGCAGAAAACAGAACTATTATACAATACTTGCCTTATGTAACACGGTGGGATTATTTAGCTACTATGTTTACAGAAGCAATAACGGTAAATGCACCAGAATTCTTAGAGAATATTCAAATACCTCAAAGAGCCAGCTATATTCGGGTAATTATGTTAGAATTGAGCCGTATAGCTTCTCACTTGTTATGGCTTGGGCCTTTTATGGCGGATCTCGGCGCACAGACTCCTTTTTTCTACATTTTTAGAGAGAGAGAATTGATATATGATCTATTTGAAGCTGCTACAGGTATGCGAATGATGCATAATTACTTTCGCATCGGAGGAGTAGCTGCCGATCTACCTTATGGATGGATGGATAAATGTTTAGATTTCTGTGATTATTTTTTACGAGGAGTTGTTGAATATCAACAACTTATTACACGGAATCCTATTTTTTTAGAACGAGTTGAAGGAGTAGGTTTTATTAGCGGAGAAGAAGCTGTAAATTGGGGCTTATCGGGACCAATGTTACGAGCTTCTGGAATACAATGGGATCTTCGTAAAATTGATCCTTATGAGTCTTACAATCAATTCGATTGGAAAGTCCAATGGCAAAAAGAAGGAGATTCGTTAGCTCGCTATTTAGTACGAATTGGTGAAATGAAGGAATCCATCAAAATTATTCAACAGGCTGTCGAGAAAATTCCTGGAGGCCCTTATGAGAATTTAGAAGCCCGACGCTTTAAGAAAGCAAAGAATTCAGAATGGAATGATTTTGAATATAGATTTCTTGGTAAAAAACCTTCCCCAAATTTTGAATTATCAAAGCAAGAGCTTTATGTAAGAGTAGAAGCTCCAAAAGGTGAATTAGGAATTTATCTGGTAGGAGATGACAGTCTTTTCCCCTGGAGATGGAAAATTCGTCCACCCGGTTTTATTAATTTACAAATTCTTCCTCAGCTAGTTAAAAAAATGAAATTGGCTGATATCATGACGATATTAGGTAGTATAGATATCATTATGGGGGAAGTTGATCGTTGAAATGATAATAGATAGGGTAGAGGTAGAAACTATCAATTCTTTTTCGAAATCGGAATTATTAAAAGAAGTCTATGGACTGATATGGATTCTACCTATTTTGACCCTCCTACTGGGAATCACAATAGAAGTACTTGTAATTGTGTGGTTAGAAAGAGAAATATCCGCATCGATACAACAACGTATTGGTCCTGAATATGCCGGCCCCCTGGGACTGCTTCAAGCTATAGCAGATGGAACTAAGCTGATTTTTAAAGAGGATATCCTCCCATCCCGAGGAGAAATTCCTTTATTTAGCATTGGACCCTCTATAGCAGTCATATCTGTTTTATTAAGTTTTTTAGTTATCCCTTTTGGATATCATTTTGTTTTAGCTGATCTTAGTATTGGTGTTTTTTTATGGATTGCCATTTCAAGTATTGCTCCTATTGGTCTTCTTATGGCAGGATATAGCTCAAATAATAAATATTCTTTTTCAGGTGGTTTACGAGCAGCTGCTCAATCTATTAGTTATGAAATACCATTAACTTTTTGTGTGCTAGCAATATCTCTACGTGTGATTCGTTAAAAAAGGGCTTTTCCTCTAAAATCCATTGAATACTTATCTTCCTTTTCTTATTCTGTATGCAGGTCGGTAAGTTAAACTAGATAGCTATATGAGTGAAACAAAACAGCTTATTAATTTGTAGTAAAAATAAAAAATCTCATTTCCTACGTACAAGAAAAAGTTGAAGTAAACATAAGCAGTGTAAACTCTTTACCCCAAGATTGAGATTGTTTGATTAGTCATCATATCTTGAAGCGGGCAAGAATAAAGGATTCGCGATATGGAATTCCATTACTAGAATATTTTTAGTTATTACTAGAACTTATAACCATATAAAAGAATCTATAAAAAGTTAGTGAGGGATTAGGAACACTAAAGTACATAAAGGATTAGTAATGAGAGAAAAAAAATCATTAAACATTTTTCCTCATAAAAGGAATCATAATAAGGACTTGAAATTGGTGGAAATGATCAAGTAGTACTTTCTTCGGATTCCGATCCAGAGTATATTCCCATTCACTTGTTAAGGAAATAGCTATCAAGAACGAATTAACCCTTTATTTCTTTTTTCTTTTTAAGTATCCCCTTCCCCGGGAAAGAAGAATAGGACAAAAGATATGTAATGCAATACAAAAAAAGATCTTTATTTATTCTTTCTTTTATATATATTCATACAGAATTGAATTCGTCCTGAACTAATATCCAATTCTTTTCATTTATTAATTGCTATAACGAGTGTTTTATTCCAATATTAAGTTATTACTGAACAAGAAAAACTGTCATTTTATTATATAAAGGATAAGATCAATTCGGAAGCGCTTTTTTATTATTTTAGCAGACGGAATTGCTTTGGTCTAATTTAGGACTTTCCAATCAATTTTATCTTACCTAATTCTATCTACGCCCGGGAGATAAGATTGAAAAGAAATAATCCTTTTTTCTGATCATAGAGGAGCCGTATGAAGCTAAGGTTTCATGTACGGTTTTGGAATAGCGGTGGGAACTGTGATGTTATCATCGACTATGATTATCTAACAGTTCAAGTACAGTTGATATAGTTGAAGCACAGTCAAAATATGGTTTTTTTGGATGGAATCTTTGGCGTCAGCCTATAGGTTTTCTAGTTTTTCTAATTTCTTCTTTGGCAGAATGTGAAAGATTACCCTTTGATTTACCAGAAGCAGAAGAAGAATTAGTAGCGGGTTATCAAACCGAATATTCCGGTATTAAATATGGTTTATTTTATCTTGCTTCTTACCTAAATTTATTAGTTTCCTCTTTATTTGTAACCGTTCTCTACTTAGGCGGGTGGAATTTTTCTATTCCCTATATATCCTTTTTTGGATTTTTCCAAATGAATAAAATTGTGGGAATTTTGGAAATGATAATGGGTATCCTTATTACATTAACTAAAGCTTTTTTATTTCTCTTCATTTCTATCACAATAAGATGGACTTTACCCCGGATGAGAATGGATCAGTTATTAAATCTTGGATGGAAATTTCTTTTACCTATTTCTCTGGGCAATCTCTTATTAACAACCTCTTCCCAACTAGTTTCACTATAAATAAGATAATACAATAACAGTAAGAATATCTTCAACACAAAAATTCTCTCAAACAAGAGAAAGAAACATACCTTTTTCATAGATATTTAGAATATGTTCCCTATGATAACTGGGTTCATTAGTTATGGTCAACAAACAATACGTGCCGCAAGATACATTGGTCAAGGTTTCATAATTACCTTATCCCACACAAATCGTTTACCTATAACGATTCACTACCCTTATGAAAAATCAATTACATCAGAGCGTTTCCGCGGGCGAATACACTTTGAATTTGATAAATGTATTGCTTGTGAAGTATGTGTTCGTGTATGTCCAATAGATCTACCCCTTGTGGATTGGAGATTTGAAAAGGATATTAAAAAGAAACAATTGCTTAATTATAGTATTGATTTCGGAGTTTGTATATTTTGTGGGAACTGTGTTGAATATTGTCCGACAAACTGTCTATCAATGACTGAAGAATATGAACTTTCTACTTATGATCGTCATGAATTGAATTACAATCAAATTGCTTTGAGTCGGTTACCTGTCTCCATAATGGGAGATTACACAATTCAAACAATTAGGAATTCTCCTCAAAGTAAAATAGACGAAGAAAAATCTTGGAATTCAAGAACGATTACTGATTACTAGGTACTAGGATTTTTCTTTATAGTTAGAAAAATCCAATAGTTTTTTACTAACTATAAAGAAAAATGAATAACTACTGCTTATTAAAAATTATTCATGATTTAAAATGAGAGTAGATTTTCGTGATGTGATTTCTAACTATACAATTTATATATAAATATCCTAATCCCTTTTTTTTTCCTTGAATTTTTTAGTTTTAGTCAGTTCATGAAAAATTTTATACTATTAATTTCTTCTTATCCATAATGGATTTACCTGGACCAATACATGAGATTCTTGTGCTATTTGGGGGATTTGTTCTTCTACTAGGGGGTCTAGGAGTAGTATTACTTACCAACCCAATTTATTCTGCCTTTTCGCTGGGATTAGTTCTTGTTTGTATATCCTTATTCTATTTTTTATTGAATTCCTACTTTGTAGCTGTCGCACAACTTCTTATTTATGTGGGAGCCATAAATGTCTTGATCATATTTGCTGTAATGTTTGTAAATGGCTCAGAGTGGTCTAAAGATAAGAATTATTGGACTATTGGAGATGGGTTTACTTCACTCGTTTCTATAACTATTCCTTTTTCACTAATGACTACTATCTCAGATACGTCATGGTATGGAATTCTTTGGACTACAAGATCAAACCAAATAGTAGAACAGGGTCTCATAAATAACGTTCAACAAATTGGGATTCATTTAGCAACCGATTTTTATCTTCCGTTTGAACTCATTTCCCTAATTCTTCTAGTTTCTTTAATAGGTGCAATTACTATGGCTCGACAATAATAAATTCTTAGAATTTCAAATCTAAAAAAATAACTAAAGAATAAAACAATTTTGATTTAGTAAAATCCATCTACTGTCAACACAACAAATACTTTCTTTTCTCTTTTGTTGCGTAATTGTTCTATTCTAATTAATTGAATCGGTTCAATTCTTGTCCTCATATTGAAATGAATCGAGATTGATAAGGAGTTAGTTAATGATGTTTGAGCATGTACTTTTTTTGAGTGTCTATTTATTTTCGATTGGTATCTATGGGTTGATTACAAGCCGAAACATGGTTAGAGCTCTAATATGTCTTGAACTTATACTGAATTCAATTAATCTAAATCTCGTAACATTTTCTGCTCTATTTGATAGTCGCCAATTAAAAGGAGACATTTTCGCAATTTTTGTTATAGCCCTTGCGGCGGCTGAAGCAGCTATTGGACTATCCATTCTTTCTTCCATCCATCGTAACAGGAAATCAACTCGTATCAATCAATCGAATTTTTTGAATAATTAGATATAGAATTCTCTAAACAAAGGCGCATATATAATAATATGGAACATTAAGATTAATAAAATTCGAGTCTTCTTTTCTTATTTTTATTTGAGAATACCCATTTTTGAATTTTGAAGTAGGTTATTTCAGAGTATTCTTTTTTACTTATTGAATTTTGCATTTTTGCAATTCATTGATATTGCAATATTCAAATTGCAATAATTTCTATTGCAAAGATAATAGCCAATTTATTGGCTAATTCGAATTAGTATGTAGAATTCGTATAATTATGACTGTTGAAGCCTTAAATTCAAGTCTCTTGGTTCTTTTCACGCTTTCTCACAAACAGATTAAGAAATATATTGCATTATTTATTAAAGTTTGGATAAACCATTGCTTCATCTGGTGTCTACAATACATATAACTTATATAGTACTAATTTCATTTTTACCAGATCGAAAATTGTTATGTTGAAAAGGAAAATTTATAGATCCAATGTCACATTCTGTAAAAATTTATGATACATGTATAGGATGCACTCAATGTGTACGAGCTTGTCCAACAGATGTATTAGAAATGATACCTTGGGATGGATGTAAAGCCAAGCAAATTGCTTCTGCGCCGAGAACCGAAGATTGTGTGGGTTGTAAGAGATGCGAATCCGCCTGTCCAACAGATTTTTTAAGTGTCCGCGTTTATTTAGGGCCTGAAACAACCCGCAGCATGGCTCTATCTTATTGATACGTTACAAAAAACTCCACTTGAATCGTCTGATTCCTCTTTACCGAAGAAGCCTGTGCTCAAAATAATCGAGCATGGGCTTTTCTGGTCAAAACGTATCTTGTCTTTATTACTTTATCATGAGTTATTTTCCTTGGTTAACAATACTTGTTGTTTTGCCGATATTTGCAGGTTCATTAATTTTCTTTTTACCCCATAAAGGAAACAAAATCGTTAGGTGGTATACTATATCTATTTGTTTATTAGAATTCCTTCTAATGACTTATGCATTCTGTTATCATTTCCAATTAGAGGATCCCTTAATCCAATTAAGGGAGGATTCGAAATGGATAGATGTTTTTGATTTCCACTGGAGATTGGGAATCGATGGACTTTCATTAGGATCTATTTTATTGACAGGATTTATCACTACTTTAGCTACTTTAGCGGCTTGGCCAATTACCCGGAATTCGCGATTATTCTATTTCCTGATGCTAGCAATGTATAGCGGTCAAATAGGATTATTTTCTTCACGAGACCTTTTACTTTTTTTTATCATGTGGGAGTTAGAATTAATTCCCGTTTACTTACTTTTAGCCATGTGGGGGGGAAAAAGGCGTCTATATTCAGCTACCAAGTTTATTTTGTATACTGCAGGCGGTTCCATTTTTTTCTTAATCGGAGTTCTGGGTATGGGCTTATATGGTTCCAACGAACCAAGCTTAGACTTGGAACGATTGATTAATCAATCATACCCTGCAACATTGGAAATACTACTTTATTTTGGCTTCCTTATTGCTTATGCTGTCAAATTGCCGATTATACCTCTACATACGTGGTTACCAGATACCCACGGGGAAGCACATTACAGTACATGTATGCTTTTAGCGGGAATCCTATTAAAGATGGGAGCATACGGATTGATTCGGATCAATATGGAATTGTTACCTCATGCTCATTATCTATTTTCCCCCTGGTTGGTAATAATAGGAGCGGTGCAAATAATCTATGCAGCTTCAACTTCTCTTGGTCAACGAAATTTCAAAAAAAGAATAGCCTACTCGTCCGTATCTCACATGGGTTTCATAATTATAGGAATTGGTTCCATAACCAACATTGGACTAAATGGAGCTATTTTACAAATATTATCCCATGGATTTATCGGTGCTACACTATTTTTCTTGGCAGGAACGGCTTGTGATAGAATGCGTCTTGTTTATCTCGAAGAACTGGGAGGGATATCCATACCAATGCCAAAAATGTTTACTATGTTTAGTAGCTTTTCAATGGCTTCTCTTGCCTTACCAGGAATGAGCGGTTTTGTTGCAGAATTAGTAGTATTTTTTGGACTAATTACTAGTCCAAAATTTCTGTTAATGCCAAAAATGCTAATTACTTTTGTAATGGCAATTGGAATGATATTAACTCCTATTTATTTATTATCTATGTTACGCCAGATGTTCTATGGATACAAGTTATTTCATGTTCCAAACGCAAATTTTGTGGATTCTGGACCACGAGAACTCTTTCTTTTAATCTGTATCTTTTTACCAGTAATAGGAATTGGTATTTATCCAGATTTTGTTCTCTCGCTATCCGTTGACAGGGTAGAGGCTCTCTTATCCAATTATTATCCTAAATAGGATTTTCTTTTTTTAACTAGTCCGCTCTATATTTCCTAATGGAAAAACCAAAAAATTCCGAAAAAAGTAAAAAAGTCTAATTAGATCTATTTCGAATTTTTGAGAACCCCTTTGAAAAGACGTTCAAGGGGGTTCTCAAATCAAACAAAAATGGGAAAAAACCTTCATTTTATGAATGTTTTATGTTATGTAATCATTTAGATGGTAATGTAAATGAACCATAACTATGTAAACCTATTCCTAAAAGATTGATACCAAAATAGCAGATCCAAATTATAAGAAATCCTATCGAAGCTATAAATGCAGAATTCGTACCCTTCCAATTTGGATTTGTTCTACTATGTAAATAAATTGCAAATATGGTCCAGGTAATAAATGCCCAAGTTTCCTTAGGATCCCAATTCCAATAGGATCCCCACGCCTCATTAGCCCATACTGCTCCACAAAGAATACCTATGGTTAAAAGGGTAAACCCTAGACTAATAACACGATAACTCCAAGAATCCAAACGCTCAGTTAATTGATATTTGTAATAATTTGGAAATGAAGGAAAAGGGGTGTTTTTTAAAGCACTTCTTTTTGCATAGAAATATTCAATCTTACTAAATAAAAATGTTTTAAGTAATTTTTTTTTTTTCTTTTTAGAAAAGAAATCGAAATTCTTTCGAAATCTAATGATTAGAAGAGCGGCGGATAATAAGGATCCGCACAAAAGAGTTGCATAGCTTAGTAACATCATACTGACATGCATCATTAACCACTGAGATTGGAGAGCAGGTACTAGTATTGTAGATTGATGCATTTCAGTTAAAAGACCTGACGTGGCAAAGCCTTGCGTTAAAATAGTACTTGGCGTAGTTATTGCGCTTAAATCATTTTTAGAGTTCTGTATCTTAGGAATAGTATGAAGAATATACAGAGCCCATGAAAGGAAGATCAATGACTCATATAAATTACTTAATGGAAAATGTCCCGAAGAAACCCAACGCGAAACTAAGAATCCTGTTATAGAGAAAAAAGTAGCTATCATTCCTTTTTCTGACGAATCACGCAATCCCCTAAGTTCACGAACTAATAAGGTTATCAAATGAATCGTAATCACAATTGAAATAGTTGAGAAAGAGATATGAGTTAGTATATGTTCTAAAGTTGCAAATAGCATAAGGAGAAGGTCCCATTACAAAATTGGAAATTTCGAATTGAATCCATTTTCTAATCTATTGTATTCTTTTTCGAGAATGCCGCCACTCGGACTCGAACCGAGATGCTTGAGCACTGCTTCCTAAGAGCAGCGTGTCTACCAATTTCACCATGGCGGCTAACCTGAAATAATAGTTAACTTAAAAGAATAATAGTTATTTTCTCGCGAATCGTCGAGATTGGGAGAATCCATAGAATTTAGGAAAATGAAAATTTCATCATTAAATACAAAGAGTTTTGTATTTTGAAAAGTTTCTAGAGTCAAAGCCTTTACGCTCTTATTAATACGATTTACCAGTCCTAAACCAATTTATTTGTGAATTTTGGATAAGATAGGTAGAAATTCTAAATCCTATTGTAAGAATACTCTACTTTTGATAATGGAATCCTCCTTTTATGAGGATTCCATTATCAAAAGTTCTTTGATTTGATAGGAAAAAAGAATACTGAGGACACAATATACCAAAACTTTTGTTCTATATAACAGAATAACAGAGGGATTAGTTCTAAGAATATTGTACCCAGGAATTCGACACATAAAAGTACATTCATTAATTAATCCAAATTATTCATTCATATTAAATAATTGGAATTTCTTTGAGATCGATCAATTCAGATTATTCCAAAACCTGATTATTTGTTTGTTACCCAGAAAAACCTTTTGGTTTTGGATGCTCGTTGCCGCTCAAAAATGATCTTGATTTTGCTAAGGAATAAGATTGTACTATGGAAAAATAAGTTTTTTTCTTCCAAATATTTTTACGAATACGCTTTTTTGACATCGAAGTACGTTTTTTTGGAACTGCCATTTAAAAGGGGAATTAGTTTTTTCTAGTTGTATGTGAAAGACATCTATTGCCGCAAATCAATCCTTCTTTCTGTTTTTTCTTAGTATTTATACTTAGATACTGAAAGATAATGAAATTTGAAATTCTTTTTTACTTCATTTTGTCTAATGTGGATAAGACAAGAGTTTTTCGCGTATTTTTCATATATATTTTAGACTTTGTTTTAATAATATACAATATATACAAAGATATATTATATACAAAGGTTTTCTATTTAAATCAATTTATATATCAAATATATTCCATATATAAATCTAAGGTATGAGGGATAAGCCCTCATATAATATGGGGAGATAAAACAAAGGTAAAATTCAAATAGTTAATTAAGTTGAGAAGATATTCAAGAATTGAATTCCAGTCAAAATAAAAAAATATTGAGTCTCTTAAACAAGACATTCTAAAACTTAGATAATTCTAGTCATTCGGATTTCCATTTTATATGGAGTAAAAAATATTGCGGAATTTCCGAGAATATAAAATTCAAATATAGTTGAAATTCAATCAATCAGTTACGAAATAAGAGAACTATTTCATTTTACCAGAAAGAAATAAAAAAAAAGAATAGGAATAGAAAGTAAACTGATTCAATTGTTTTTTGTATTTTAATAAATATCTTTTTTTATCTAAATAACGAAATTCTTTGATTCACTTTTTGAATTTAAGCAACTAAACCCATTCTGAATTTTTGAATATTTCAATGAGACAAATTTTGAAAAAATAGGAATTCCAGTATTTTTTCTTATTCTTATTTTGTTTTTTTAATTCCTTCAGAAAGAAATAAGAATAGGTTTGGTGAATCGGAAACAATTTTATAGAAAAAAAGAACTATAAATTTCAACTAAAAATTGCTATTTCTTTTCTTATGGAACATACATATCAATATGCCTGGGTAATCCCTCTTCTCCCACTTCCAGTTATTATGTCAATGGGGTTTGGGCTTTTTCTTATTCCGACAGCAACAAAAAATCTTCGTCGCATATGGGCTTTTCCTAGTGTTTTACTCTTAAGTATAGCTCTGGTATTCTCAGTTCACCTGTCTATTCAACAAATAAAAGGGAGTTCTATCTATCAATATCTATGGTCTTGGACCATCAATAATGATTTTTCCTTAGAATTTGGATACTTGATCGACCCCCTTACTTCTATTATGTTAATACTAATTACTACTGTAGGAATCTTGGTTCTTATTTATAGTGACGATTATATGTCTCACGATGAGGGATATTTGAGATTTTTCGTTTATATAAGTTTTTTTACTACTTCCATGTTGGGATTGGTTACTAGTTCCAATTTGATACAAATTTATTTTTTTTGGGAACTTGTGGGAATGTGTTCCTATTTATTGATAGGCTTTTGGTTTACACGACCAATTGCAGCGAGTGCTTGTCAAAAAGCTTTTGTAACTAATCGTGTAGGGGATTTTGGTTTGTTATTAGGAATTTTAGGTTTTTTTTGGGTAACAGGTAGTTTAGAGTTTCGAGATTTGTTCAAAATAGCTAATAACTGGATTCCTAATAATGGGATTAATTCATTACTTACTACTTTGTGTGCTTTTTTATTATTTCTTGGTGCAGTTGCAAAATCTGCACAATTCCCTCTTCACGTATGGTTACCCGATGCTATGGAAGGACCCACTCCCATTTCGGCTCTTATACACGCAGCAACTATGGTTGCCGCGGGGATTTTTCTTGTAGCTCGACTTTTTCCTCTTTTCATATCCCTACCTTTGATAATGAGTTTCATTTCCTTAGTAGGTACAATAACACTTTTCTTAGGAGCGACTTTAGCTCTTGCTCAGAGAGATATTAAAAGAAGCTTAGCCTATTCTACAATGTCTCAATTGGGTTATATGATGTTAGCTCTAGGTATAGGTTCTTATCAAGCAGCTTTATTCCATTTGATTACTCATGCTTATTCGAAAGCTTTATTGTTCTTGGGATCTGGATCCGTTATTCATTCAATGGAACCTCTTGTTGGATATTCACCAGATAAAAGTCAGAATATGGTTCTTATGGGCGGTTTAAAAAAATATGTTCCTATTACAAGAACGACTTTTTTATTGGGTACACTTTCTCTTTGTGGTATTCCACCTCTTGCTTGCTTCTGGTCCAAAGATGAAATTCTTAGTAATAGTTGGTTGTATTCACCTTTTTTTGGAATAATAGCTTCTTTTACTGCAGGATTAACCGCATTTTATATGTTTCGAATATATTTACTTACTTTTGATGGGTATTTGCGTGTTCATTTTCAAAATTACAGTAGTACTAAAGAAGGTTCGTTGTATTCAATATCCTTATGGGGAAAAAGCATACCCAAAGGAGTCAATAGAGATTTTGTTTTATCAACAATGAAGAGTGGAGTTTCTTTTTTTTCACAAAATATACCCAAAATTCCTGGTAATACAAGAAATAGGATAGGATTCTTTAGTACTTCCTTTGGAGCTAAAAATACTTTTGTCTATCCTCGCGAAACTGGAAATACTATGCTATTTCCTCTTCTTATATTACTGCTTTTTACTTTGTTCATTGGATCTATAGGAATCCATTTTGATAATGGAGTAATGGATAATGGAACATCAGAGTTAACCATATTATCAAAGTGGCTAACCCCTTCAATAAGCTTTTTCCAGGAAAGTTCTAATTCTTCCATAAATTCATATGAATTTCTCACTAATGCAATTTCTTCTGTAAGTTTAGCTATTTTTGGTCTATTCATAGCATATATATGCTATGGATCCGCTTATTCTTTTTTTCAGAATTTGAATTTTAAAAATTCCCTTGTAAAAGGGAATCCCAAAAAGAACTTTTTGGATCAAGTAAAAAAAAAAGTATACAGCTGGTCATATAATCGCGGTTATATAGATGTTTTCTATACTAGGATCTTTATCCTGGGTATAAGAAGATTTGCCGAACTAACGCATTTTTTTGATAAAGGTGTTATTGATGGAATTATCAATGGAGTAGGTCTTGCTGGTTTTTGTATAGGAGAAGAAATTAAATATGTGGGGGGAGGGCGAATATCGTCTTATCTATTCTTTTTTTTATGTTATGTATCCTTGTTCTTATTCTTTTTTCTTCCTTAATTCATTATTCCATGAATTCCTCAAAACGAGGCTCATCAAAATGCAAAATCTAAGACTACTATAAGACTACTAATAAAATAAGAAAAAAAATTCGAACGATTAAATTACTTCTCCCGAATATCCAACTGACTTATTAATTTCTTATAACGTACTCTATTTTTCTTTGCCAAATAAGCCAGCAAACGTTGACGTTTTCCCAAAAGTCTTCGTAGACCTCTTTCCGATGAAAAATCTTTTTTGTGTAATTCCAAATGTGAAGCAAGTCTCCGTATCTTATTGGTGAAACTGAATACTTGAAATTCAACAGAACCCCTGTTTTCTTGTTTTTCTTCTTTAACCATAAATCAAAAAATTTTTCTACCTCCTTTCTTTTTCATGTATTTTTCTGATCAGGAAAAATAAAAAATTATGTCAGTTATTTTGAAGTTATTCGAATCTCGTACACACAAAAATTTGCAATTATTCATCTACTGCTGGAATCTATAATTTGGATTTATTTTATCGATGCAAATTGGATTTGGATAGAAGGGTACATTCTTTTATTTTAGATAGAAGAAATGTTTCTTCTATCTAAAATAAAAGAATTTTGCTGATTTATTTATTGCTATATCCAATTTATAGAATCGATACACCATTTAATTGATATCATTTAGCAAAATGAAACACAGCATATGCATCCATCTTTCGGCTCGAGAATTTCACGGGAGAGAGATATAGTATAAGAAATAGGCTATTAAGTAACTCTAAATGAATTGTGGATACATCTGTATCCTTAACATACTGAAACGACTGCCATTATTCGTATCAAAGCAATAGCGATTCATAAAAGTTAAATCTTGTAATCAATGGTGGGCCAATAATGAATTTTTTTGCATATGTATTAAGACGCTTGGTCTGATTTCGAAATTGTCCAGAGTTTTTTATGTTGTTTTCATTGCAAAATGATGGATCTCCTTCCGTAACTTTCCAATTACGAGTACGAGAATTGAAAGACATGAAAATTCTCAATTCTCTACAGCGTCTAGGAGATAGATAGAATATTTTCAGGAACAAGAAAATCAGAAGAATCTTTTTCTCTATTCACTACCATTCCGCGTCTTCGACTTCTATTAGTTTCTTTTCTTCTTTAATGCAATAGCTATAGTTTGATATAGAATCCATTTCTCAAAGTAATGGAAACCATTCTCTTATAGGAAATGGTTCGAAAATCGCTATTCCACCTTTTAGGTTTAGGTATCGTGAAAAGTGATACCTGTGAAGATCGTGCATTTCAGTCACATTCAGATCCGTTTTTCGAGTTCATGATATAACCAAATTGGATGGATCTTCCACCCGTTTAGCTAAGAAAGAATAGATGCGGAGGTGGATAATAGATCGATATGAAGATCATGAGCTGCCCCATAATGAAACCACCAGTAGTCGCGAATATCTCCTTCTTCCCTAACCCAAGATTGGAGAAAGAAGATCTAAGAGGGATCTATGTAGAATGTGGTCAGAAATCCATAATAGAGTCCGACCACAACGACCGAATTAATTATCCTCATCGAGAAACTTAGACTACTAAGTAGAAAAGATTTGAAAATCATGGCATGGGTCTCCTTTTTTCTTTCTTTAGAGTTTTCTATATGCACAATTTCTCGATGTTTCGATGAGAATTTCTTGACTTTCCATATATAGAAAGAGATAGACTATAAATGGCATCTCTTATGTCAATAAGACCAAAGGGATGGATATTAAATGATAGGAAGTGCTAGGAAGTGAAATAGAATGAAATAGAGCCACTTTGGACTTCCCTATGAAATGAGGCATGGAACGGAGCCACTACGAAGAAATTCCGGGAGTTACGAAAGAAGCTTCGGACTCATATTGTTCATGGGTTGAGAGCGGGAGTTGAACTCTAGGAGGTCGAATCTCCCCTTGTTCCTCAGTAGCTCAGTGGTAGAGCGGTCGGCTGTTAACCGACTGGTCGTAGGTTCGAATCCTACTTGGGGAGATTTGATTCATTCTTTAATGTAAGAATAAAGAATAGAATTAAAAGGCTTGCTTTGACCCTTAGGAGTAGGTAACCCGTTCGCTATCCTTGTTTCTATTGCATTCTATCTCATCGTATCACATTCTGTTCT